GTTCCTGTAGTTGAGAGTCATTTTTAACGGCGGCTTTTCAAGCCGCAGACCTTGGAGAGAGGCCAAGTGGGAACATATGATGGCTTACTTTGTGCTTTTGGGGGGGCTCTGCTTTGTTTTGGGAGCATTGGCGGTTGCATCTAATCCTTCGCCCTACTATGGGGTGGTTGGTTTGGTGGTAGCATCTGTTGTAGGGTGTGGTTGGTTGTTGAGTTTGGGGTTATCCTTCGTGTCTTTGGTACTATTTATGGTTTATTTGGGGGGAATGTTGGTGGTTTTTGTATACTCGGTATCTTTGGCTGCGGACCCCTTTCCTGAGGCTTGAGGGGACTGGCGGGTGGTGGCGTATGGCATGGGGCTTATTCTGATGCTGGTGGTTGGGGGAGTTGTTGGGGGTTTTGTTGAGGGCTTGAAGTTCGAGGTAATTACAGTTGATAGTGGGGGTTTGTCTTTTGTTCGGCTAGATTTTAGTGGGGTGGCGGTGTTCTATTCGTGTGGGGTGGGAATGTTTTTGATGGCGGGATGGGGGTTGCTGTTGACGTTGCTTGTTGTGTTGGAGCTTGTGCGGGGGTTGTCCCGTGGGACGATTCGAGCGGTTTAAAGTCAGGGGTTAGGGGGCCAGAGAGTAGTTTAATGTAAAATGCCAGCTTTGGGAGTTGGAGGTGGAGGTTTGAGTCCTCTCTCTCTGAGATGCTAGGGGTAACTCTAAGAAGGGTGTGGCCTTCACTCTTTGGTTTACAAGACCAATGTTTTTTATAAACTATTAGAGTATCTAGTAGTTGAGTAGTTTGTTTTCTAGGGCTCCGGCGACAGGGAAGAGGATTAGGAGGGTGGCGAAGTAGGTGAAGGAGGCCAGTTGGCCGATGATAATGAATGGGTGCTCTACTGGTTGGCTGCCTACTCATGTGAGGATGAGTAGGTTGGCAGTTAGGGTTCAAAATAGAAGTTGAGATAGGGGGCGGAAGGCCATTGTGCGCTGTTTGGATTTGTGGAGGAGGGGGCAGAGGAATAGGATTAGTACGGAGGCGGCGAGGGCCAGTACTCCTCCTAGTTTGTTGGGGATTGAGCGTAGGATGGCGTATGCAAAGAGGAAGTATCATTCAGGCTTGATGTGGGGAGGTGTGATTAATGGGTTGGCTGGGGTGAAGTTTTCTGGGTCGCCTAGCAGGTTGGGTGAGAGTAGGGCGAGGGCGGTTAGTGGAAGGAGCAGGAGTGTAAAGCCTAGGGCATCCTTTAGGGAAAAGTAAGGGTGAAATGGGATTTTGTCGGAATTTGAGACGATGCCCAGGGGATTGTTTGAGCCGGATTCGTGAAGGAAGGTGAGGTGGATTAGGGTGAGGCCTGCGAGGGCAAAGGGGAGGAGGAAATGTAGGGCGAAGAATCGGGTTAGTGTTGGGTTGTCGACTGAGAAGCCCCCTCAGGCCCACTCTACGAGAGTTTGGCCGATGTAAGGGATGGCTGAAAATAGGTTGGTGATGACGGTAGCTCCTCAGAACGATATTTGTCCTCATGGCAGTACATATCCTACGAAGGCTGTTGCTATGAGGGTGAGAAGAAGGATGATCCCTGTGTTTCAGGTTTCTTTGTACAGGTAGGAGCCATAGTAAAAGCCTCGTCCAATGTGGAGGTAGATACAGATGAAGAAGAATGAGGCTCCGTTTGCATGGAGGTTGCGGATTAATCAGCCGTACTGTACGTCTCGGCATGTGTGGGCGACGGATGAGAAGGCGAGGGTTGTGTCTGCAGTGTAGTGTGTGGCCAGTAGCAGGCCAGTTAGGATTTGGGTTGCTAGGCAGATGCCTAGGAGAGAGCCGAAGTTTCATCAGGCAGAGATGTTTGAGGGGGTGGGTAGATCGATTAGGGAGCTGTTGACGATTTTTAGTAGTGGGTGCGATTTTCGGATGTTAGGGGCCATTAATTTTGTGTCTTTGCGTTGATAGGATGATGAGGATGGATACGGCGAAGGATCCTAGGTAGGCTTTGATTAATCCTGTGTGGAGGGTGGTGGAGGTTTTAGTTGCTAGGAGGTGTAGGTCGGCAAGGCCTTCGGGGCCTATTTTTTTGTATCAGGATAGGTCGATTAGATGGGAGGCGATGCTTTGTCCGCTGTTTAGGAGGTTTGTGGAGCTAAGGCGGTGTATTAGTGGGTTGAAGTAACCTAGTGTGGAGGAGAAGTTTAGGTAGGTGGTTTGCTTTGGTTGGATTAGGGTGTGGGCTATGCTTGAGAGTTCTAGGGCTAGGATAACACCTAGGATTGTGATGGTGATGGCTGCGGTTTTTGTGAGGGTGGGTATGGTTATGGGAGGGATTTTTATGGGGGGAATGTAGGATGTGATGAGTAGGCCTGCTAGGATGCTGCCTAGGGCGAGGCGAGTGATTGGGTTGGTGATTGTTGGGTTGTTTTCATTTATTGGGGCGATTGTAGGCGTGCGGGTGAATCCTGTTTGGACTAAAAGGGCTATGCGGATACTGTATGTTGCGGTGAAGGATGTGGCTAGGAGTGTTAGGGTTAGTGCTCAGGTGTTTAGGTAGGAAGTGTTAAGGTTTTCGATAATGAGATCTTTTGAGTAGAATCCTGCTAGGAATGGGGTTCCTATTAGGGCAAGGTTTCCGATGGTTAGGCAGGAGGTAGTTGTTGGGAGTGTTTTTTGTAGGCCTCCTATTTTTCGGATATCTTGTTCTCCGTTGAGGCTGTGGATGATTGTCCCGGAACATAGGAAGAGTATGGCTTTAAAGAAGGCGTGTGTTGAGATGTGAAGGAAGGCTAGCTGGGGGAGGTTTAATCCGATAGTCACTATTATTAGTCCTAGTTGGCTAGATGTGGAGAAGGCAATGATTTTTTTGATGTCGTTTTGTGTGAGGGCACATGTAGCGGCAAATAGTGTGGATAGGGCCCCTAAGCAGAGGCATAGGGTGAGGGCGGTTTGATTGTTGGCGAGTATGGGGTGGGTACGGATAAGGAGGAAGATTCCAGCTACTACTATGGTGCTAGAGTGGAGTAGGGCGGAGACTGGGGTCGGGCCTTCTATGGCTGCTGGGAGTCATGGGTGGAGTCCAAATTGGGCTGATTTTCCTGTGGCGGCGAGGATGAGGCCTAGTAGGGGTAGTGTTGGGGTTTGGGTGGTAAAGGTTTGTTGGATTTCTCATGTGTTTGTAGTTGAGGCTAATCAGGCTATGCTTAGGATGAGGCCAATATCACCGATTCGATTGTAGAGTACGGCTTGGAGTGCAGCTGTGTTGGCTTCTGCTCGGCCTTGTCATCAGCCGATTAGTAGGAAGGATATGATTCCAACACCCTCTCAGCCGATGAACAGTAGGAATATGTTGTTAGCGATGGTGAGGGTTAATATTGCGATTAGGAATATTAGGAGATAAAGGAAGAATTTTGTAATGTATGGTTCTGTGGCTATGTATCATGTGGCGAATTGGAGGATGGCTCATGTCACGAATAGTGCGATGGGGAAAAATAGGATAGAGTATTGGTCTATTTTGAGGCTGAGGGGGATTTTGAAGTTTATGATGGGTTTTCATTCTCAGTAGGAGGTGATGCTTTCTGTGCCGAGGTACATAAAGAGGGTTGCTGGTACTAGGCTGATTAGGAATGCTGTCTTAACGGAGTGTGTGATGGTAGTCGGGGAGTTTTGTGAGGGTTTTGATAGTAGGGGGAGTAGTACAGGTGTAAGGATGGTTGCTAGTGTGAGGAGTATGGAGGTGTTAAGGAGTAGTGCAGTTTCCATTACTTTTACTTGGATTTGCACCAAGATGAGTGGCTCCTAAGACCAATGGATTACTGTGTTATCCTTTAAAAGTAAGGGGGCTGAGGTTTTAGGCTCAGATACAAGAGTTAGCAGTTCTTGTTGGTTTAACCTCCCCTCGGCAGGTAAGAAGGGTTTAACTTCTATTTTTAGAGTCACGGTCTAATGTTTGGGTTAAAACTATACTTGCATAGAGGGGCTCCGGAGATGAGTTCTGGTTTTAGGATCAGGAGTAGTATGGGGATTATGTGGAGAGTTATTAGGAGATGTTCCCGTGTGTTTGAGTTTTGGATGGATGTGATGTGGGTGGGCAAGGTTCCTCGTTGGGTTATTAGTAGCATAAATAGGGTGTATGAGGCGGTTAGTAGGGTTGCGGCTCCGGTTAGGATAATTGTGAGGGCAGATCAGTTGAATAGTGCGATTATGATGGTTAGTTCTGCTATTAGGTTTGTTGTAGGGGGTAGGGCTATATTTGTGAGGTTGGCTAGTAGTCATCAGGTTGCTATAAGTGGGAGAAGGGGTTGGAGGCCTCGTGTCAGGAGAAGGATTCGGCTGTGTGTGCGTTCGTAGTTTGTGTTGGCTAGGCAGAATAGTATTGAGGAGGTGAGGCCATGGGAAACTATGAGGATTATTGCCCCTGAGAAGGCTCAGTGGGTTTGGATTATGGTTGCAGCAATGACTAGGCCTATGTGGCTTACGGAGGAGTAGGCAATGAGTGATTTTAGGTCTGTTTGGCGTAAGCAGATTGAGCTGGTTATTAGTGCTCCTCACAGGGCTAAGGTGAGGAATGGGTAGTGGAGTTGGTTTGAGAGGGGATTTGTTAGGAGGGTAATTCGTATGATGCCGTATCCGCCTAGTTTGAGGAGAAGGGCGGCAAGTAGTATTGATCCTGCGATTGGGGCTTCTACGTGGGCTTTGGGTAGTCATAGGTGGAGGCCGTATAGGGGGGCTTTTACTATGAAGGCTGTCAGTAGGGCTAAACCTGATAGGAGGTTTGTTCAGGGGCTAGTTGGCAAGGGATGAGTTAGTTTTAGGATTGTCAGGTGTAGGGTACCGATTTGTGTGTGGAGGAATAGGATTGTAACTAGTAAGGGGAGGGAGCTGATGAGGGTATAGAATAGGAGGTAGATGCCAGCGCTTAGTCGTTCTGGCTGGTTTCCTCATCGTGTGATTAGGATTAGGGTGGGGATTAGGGTTGCTTCAAATGCGATGTAGAATAGTGTTAGTTCTGTAGTTGAAAAGGCTAGGAGAATAAATGGTTGGATTGTAATGAGGGTGAGGATGAAGGTTCGTTTTCGTGTTGGGGGTTCGTGATGTAAGTGGTTTTGGCTTGCGATGATTATGAGGGGGAGTAGTCAGCAAGAGAGCACTAGTAGGGGGGAGGAGATTTGGTCGATACCGGTTCATTGGGTTAGGTTTGTGAGGGGGTAGTATGTGGGGAGGAGTCATTGTAGGCTGAGGGTGGCGATTAGGAGGCTGTATGTGGTGGCGTTGATTCATAGGAATTTTTGGGGAGATAGGAGTGTTGTTGGGATGAGTATGATTGTTGGGAGGATAATTTTTAGCATTGTAGGAGATTTAGGTTGTGTAGGTGGTCGGAACCATGGGTTCGGGTGGAGGCTACTAGCATTGCTAGGCCGGTGCTTGCTTCGCAAGCCGAGAATGTGAGTATGAGTACTGGCATCAGGGTGAAGGATGCTGCTTGGTTTTCGACGGGTCAGGTTGATAGGGCGAGGTATAGGGATAATATCATGCTTTCTAAGCATAATAGGGCAGAGATTAGATGGGTTCGGTGAAAGGCTAATCCTAAGCAGCTTAGGGTGAAGGCTGAGTAAAAGCTTAGGTGCAAGAGGGGCATAGAGAAAGTCATAGGGTAGGGCTATGGTCTGTTGAGTCGAAATCAACTGTCTTTCTGTTAGACTAACTTTCTGTATTTATTCCGCCCACTCTAGGCCTCCTTGTGCTCATTCGTAGATTAGTCCTAGTGTGAGTAGGAGGATGATGGTGTAGGTTCAGGTTAGGGTGGTAGTGGGGGATTGAAGTTGGATGGCTCATGGGAGGGGGAGTAGGAGTGCAATTTCTAGGTCGAAAAGAAGGAATAGGATTGCTACTGAGAAAAAATCGGATTGAGAATGGGAGGCGGGCAGACCCGAGAGGGTCGAAGCCGCATTCATAGGGTGATAGTTTTTCTGAGTCTGGGTTTGTTTGGGCTAGTCAGAAGTTTAGTGTGGTTAGGATGATGCTTAGGGTGAGAGAGAGGGTGAGTATGAGTGTAATTATGTTGATTGCTCTTCTCTGGGGTTGTACCAGATTTTAGAGATTGGAAGTCAATTGTAATTAGTATACTAGAAGAGCAGGATCCTCATCAGTAGATGGTTATGTAGAGGAATAGTCAGATGACGTCTACGAAGTGTCAGTATCAAGCTGCTGCTTCGAATCCGAAGTGATGGTTTGATGTGAAGTGGAATTTGATTAGTCGTAGGAGGCAGACGGATAAGAAGGAGGATCCAATGATTACGTGAAGTCCGTGAAATCCTGTGGCGACAAAAAAGGTTGAGCCGTATACGCCATCAGCGATTGAGAATGGGGCTTCGTAGTATTCTATTGCTTGGAGTGCTGTGAAGTAGAATCCTAATAAGATTGTTAGGGTAAGGGCGTGGATTGCTTGTTTTCGGTTACCTTCTGTAATGCTATGATGGGCTCATGTTACGGTGACGCCGGAAGCTAGGAGGATGGCTGTATTAAGCAGAGGGACTTCTAGGGGGCTAAGGGGGTTGATTCCTGTTGGGGGTCATTGTCCTCCTAGTTCTGGGGTTGGAACTAGGCTGGAGTGGAAGAAGGCTCAGAAGAAGCCGAGGAAGAAGAATGCTTCGGATGTAATGAATAGGATTATGCCGTATCGCAGACCTTTTTGGACTGTGGGGGTGTGGTGGCCTTGGAATGTGCTTTCTCGTACGATGTCTCGTCATCATTGCAGTATAACTAGGATTATGGTGAGTAGGCCTAGGCCTAGAAGTTGTGAGGAGCTATGGTGGAACCATATGATTAGTCCTGAGGTAGTGAGTAGGGCGGCGGTTGCTCCGAAGATAGGTCATGGGCTTGGGTCTACTATGTGGTAGGAGTGTGCTTGGTGGGCCATTAGATGTTTTCTTGTAAGTATAGGCTTAGTAAGAGGACGAAGACATAGGCTTGGATTATAGCTACTGCTACTTCTAGAATAGTTAGTAGGAGTAGGATTGATATGGTCAGGATGGATACTGTTGGCATGATGGGGAGTAGAGCGATGGTGGCTGTGGAGATTAATTGGATGAGTAAGTGCCCTGCTGTAAGGTTTGCGGTGAGGCGGACTCCTAGGGCTAATGGGCGGATGAGTAGGCTGATAGTTTCGATTATGATCAGGGCCGGGATTAGTGGTGTTGGGGTGCCTTCAGGCAGTAAGTGTCCTAGAGAGATTGAAGGCTGGTTTCGCAGACCTGTAAGGACGGTGGCAAGTCAGAGTGGGAAGGCCAATGCTATGTTTATGGATAGTTGGGTAGTGGGGGTGAATGTGTAGGGCAGGAGGCCGGATAGATTGATTGTGAGTAGTAGTATTATTAGTGATGTTAGGATTAGGGCTCATTTGTGGCCATTTTTGTTTAGTGGGGTTATTAGTTGTTTTGTGATGAGGTGGAGAAGTCATAGTTGGAGGGCGGAGAGGCGGTTGGTGATTCATCGGTTATCTGGTGTGGGAAGTAGCAGAGTGGGGAATAGTATTGAGAGCAGGATCAGTGGGATTCCTAGTAGGCATGGGCTGGTGAATTGGTCGAAGAAGCTTAGATTCATGGTCAGGTTCAGGATGTAGTTTTAGTGGTTGTTGGGAGTGTGTTGGAGGGTTGGTTGGTAGTGGTGAACGATAGGAGTTTGGGTTGGATGATTAATAGGAGGATTAGTCAGGAGAGTAGTATGACGGAGAATCATGGGCTTGGGTTGAGTTGGGGCATGCCATTAAGGAGGAGGGGGCAGTCCTCTTTCTCTAGCTTAAAAGGCTAGTGCTGTTTACATAGCTTCTTAATGATTGAGATGATAGTAGTGAGGATCAGCTCTCGAAGTAGGCGAGTGGAGTGGATTCTACTACAATTGGTATGTAGCTGTGGTTGGCCCCACAGATTTCTGAGCATTGGCCGTAAAAGATTCCTGGTCGAGTAGCGATAAATGATGTTTGGTTTAGTCGTCCGGGGATTGCGTCAGTTTTTACTCCTAAGGTGGGGACTGCTCAGGAGTGAAGGACGTCGCCAGCGGTGACGATAATGCGAATTGGGGATTCTATTGGGATGACAACACGGTGGTCGACTTCTAGTAGTCGGAAATGTCCTTGCGGAAGATCTGTTGTGGGGATTATGTATGAGTCGAATGTTAGGTCTTTAAAGTCTGTGTACTCATAGGTTCAGTATCATTGATGGCCAATGGCTTTTAGAGTTAGGTCAGGCTCGTCAATTTCGTCTATTATATATAGGATTTGTAGGGAGGGCAGGGCAAGTAGGATAAGGACGATGGCTGGTAGAATTGTTCAGATTAGTTCTACTTCTTGTGCATCAACGGTGTTTGAGGATAATTTTTCTATTAGTATGAGGGCTAAGAGGTAGAGGACCAGGCTGCAGATTGCTAGTGCGACTATTAGGGCGTGGTCGTGGAATTCAACAAGTTCTTCTATGATAGGGGAGGAAGCGTCTTGAAATCCGAGTTGTGAATGATTGGCCATGTGAGATGTACAGGGTTTTCACTTGTGATTTAGTCTTGACAAGGCTACGTAATTGGTTTACTAACATCTCATAAGAAAGGAGCATGAGTGGCTTGATGCGGCTGGCTTGAAACCAGTATATGAGGGTTCGATTCCTTCCTTTCTTGTACTTGGACAAAGGCTGGTTCTTCGAAGGTGTGGTATGGTGGTGGGCAGCCGTGGATTCATTCAACGTTAGTAGGAGTCAGCTCTGGCTGTAAGACTTTTCGTTTTGATGCGAAGGCTTCTCAGATGATGAATATTAATATGATTACGGCTGTTATTGAGATTAATGAGCCGATGGAGGATATGGTGTTTCATAGGGTGTAGGCATCTGGGTAGTCGGAGTATCGTCGAGGTATGCCAGCTAAGCCTAGGAAGTGCTGTGGGAAGAAAGTTAGATTTACGCCTGTGAATATGACTCCAAAGTGGGCTTTAGCCCATGTAGGGTGTAGGGTGTACCCTGTGAATAGTGGGAATCAGTGGGTGAAGCCTGCTAGGATGGCAAAGACGGCTCCCATTGATAGGACGTAGTGGAAGTGGGCAACTACGTAATATGTATCATGTAGGGCGATGTCTAGTGAAGAGTTTGCTAGAACAATTCCTGTCAGGCCTCCGATGGTGAAAAGGAAGATGAAGCCTAGGGCTCAGAGTATGGGAGGGTCTCATTTAATAGTCCCTCCGTGTAATGTGGCTAGTCAGCTGAAGACTTTGATGCCAGTTGGAATGGCGATGATTATAGTGGCGGATGTGAAGTATGCTCGAGTATCTACGTCTATGCCTACTGTAAATATGTGGTGGGCTCATACAATAAAGCCTAGGAACCCAATGGATAATATGGCTCATACTATGCCCATGTAGCCGAATGGTTCTTTTTTGCCTGCGTAGTATGTTACTACGTGGGAGATGATTCCGAATCCTGGTAGGATTAGAATGTAGACTTCTGGGTGGCCGAAGAATCAGAAGAGGTGTTGGTATAGGACGGGGTCTCCTCCTCCAGCGGGATCAAAGAATGTGGTGTTTAGGTTTCGATCCGTTAGTAATATGGTAATACCAGCAGCGAGGACTGGGAGGGATAGTAGTAGGAGGACGGCGGTGATAAGGACGGATCATACGAATAGGGGAGTTTGGTACTGTGATAGGGCGGGTGGTTTTATGTTAATGGCAGTTGTAATAAAGTTGATTGCTCCTAGGATTGAGGAGACACCTGCTAGGTGGAGGGAGAAGATGGCCAGGTCTACTGAAGCCCCGGCGTGGGCTAAATTGCCAGCTAGGGGAGGGTATACGGTTCATCCTGTTCCTGCTCCTGCTTCTACTGTGGATGAGGCTAGTAGGAGTAGAAAGGATGGGGGGAGTAATCAGAAGCTTATGTTGTTTATGCGTGGGAATGCTATGTCTGGGGCGCCGATTATAAGGGGAACTAATCAGTTTCCGAACCCTCCAATTATGATGGGTATGACTATGAAGAAGATTATTACGAAGGCATGGGCGGTGACGATTACGTTGTAGATTTGGTCATCTCCTAAAAGGGTTCCTGGTTGACCGAGTTCTGCACGAATAAGGAGGCTAAGGGCGGTTCCAACTATGCCAGCTCATGCTCCGAAGATTAGGTATAAGGTGCCAATGTCTTTGTGGTTGGTTGAGAATAATCATCGGGTAATGAAAGTCACAGGTAAGATGGCCGAGTGTTGAGGCGTTAGGCTGTAGTCCTTTTTACAGAGGTTTAATTCCTCTTCTTATCGGCCCTGTAGTGAAATTCATGTTGAGTTGCAAGCTCATTGATGTACGTTAAGCGCGTACCAGGGTCTGGTAGACAGAAGCCTGTTGGTTTGGGCATTTAGCTGTTAACTAGAATTTTGTGGGATCAAGGCCCACCTGTCTAGGTAAGGCCCTAGCTTAATGAAAGCGTTTGAGTTGCATTTAGGAGATGTAGGTTAATACCCTACGGGTCTTAGCAGAAACTAAGAGGGTTTAACTCTTGTTTAAGGCTTTGAAGGCCTTCGGTTTGGGGTGGGTTATCCTAAGTTTCTTAAATGGCAGTTAAGATTATGGGGGAGAGGGGTAGGAGTAGGGTTGATAGGGATGTGAGGATGGCGATGGGGGAAGTTATTGGTTTCTTGATGTGCCACTGTTTTATGTGGTTTATGGAGTTTGGTGGAAGGGTGATTGTTGAGTAGTATGCAAGACGTAGGTAGAAGAATAGCCCTAGTAGTGAAAGTACGGCGATGGTTGTGGCTGTTGTGGTTATTTCTTGTTTGGTCAGTTCTTGGATGATGAGCCATTTAGGCAGGAAGCCTGTTAATGGGGGGAGCCCTGCTAGAGAGAGTAGTGTTAGTATTAGGGTTGCGTTTAGTATGGGTGCCTTAGTTCATGAGATTATTATTGTTGATAGTTTTAAGGTTTTAGTTGTGTTGAGGGTGAGAAATACGGTGGCAGTTATTAGGGTGTAGAGGTAGAAAGTTAATAAGGTGAGTTTTGGGTTGTAGATAATGATGATGGCTATTCAACCCAGGTGGGAGATGGAGGAAAAGGCTATGATTTTTCGGACTTGTGTTTGGTTTAGTCCTATTCAGCCCCCTAAGGTTGCCGAGGCAATAGCTATGGTGGTCATTAGTGCTGGGTTGAGGGAGGACGATGTTAGGAAGAGGATGGTGATTGGGGGGAATTTTATTATTGTTGATAGTAGTAGAGCGGTAGTTAGAGACGATCCTTGGAGTACTTCTGGGAATCAGAAATGGAATGGTACTAGGCCTAGTTTTATTGCAATTGCTGTTGTTAGGAGGAGGGAAGATATTGGGTGGTTTAGTTGAGTGATGTCTCATTGTCCTGTGGACCATGCGTTGATTGTGCTTGAGAAGAGAACTAGTGTGGAGGCGGTTGCTTGGACTAAAAAGTATTTGATTGCTGCTTCGATGGCTCGGGGGTGGTGGGATTTTGAGATGAGGGGGAGGATGGCAAGGGTGTTGATTTCTAGCCCGATTCAGGCTATTATCCAGTGGTTGCTTGAGATTGTGATGGTTGTTCCTAAGAGAAGGCTTAGTGAGAAGATTAGTGTTGCATGTGGATTTATTAGTAGGGGAAGGGGTTGAACCATCATTTTCGGGGTATGGGCCCGATAGCTTTGTTAGCTGACCTTACTAGGAAATAATATAAAGGAAGTATGAAGAGTTTTGATTTCTTCTGTGTAGGTTCGATTCCTACTTTTCTAAGCTTTCTTAGGAAATGAGAGGGTTAGTATACCTCTATATTCACTTTATCATAGTGATCCTTTACGTTCAGGCACATTTCCTTAGGTAAGGAGGTAGGCCCGCGTAGCAGATTGGTAGGCTTGTGTGTCAGAGGCATAGTGCTAATGTTAATGGGAGAAAGTTTTTTCAGAGTAGGTGTATAAGTTGGTCGTAGCGGAATCGTGGATATGAGGCACGAATTCATAGGAAGCCTGATGAGAGGAGTAAAACTTTTGTAGCTAAGAGCATTGGATATAATTCTGGGGAAGGATTGAGTGCGCTTGGGTTCAGAAATAGAATGGTGGTTAGTGTGTTTATTAGTATGATGTTAGCATATTCGGCTAGGAAGAATAGGGCGAATGGGCCAGCAGCATATTCTACATTGAAGCCGGATACTAATTCGGATTCTCCTTCTGTAAGGTCAAATGGTGCACGGTTTGTTTCAGCGAGCGTTGAAATGTACCATATTATTGCAAGAGGTCAGGAGGAGAAGATTAGGTATAGTGGTTCTTGGGTGGTAGTGAGGGTGTTTAGGGTGTAGTTTCCACTGAGTAGGATTATGGATAGGAGGATGATGGCTAGTGTTACTTCATAAGAGATGGTCTGTGCTACTGCTCGTAGTGCACCGATTAGGGCGTATTTTGAGTTTGAAGCCCATCCTGACCAAAGGATGGAGTATACCGCTAGGCTGGATATAGCTAGGAGGAATAGGAGGCCTAAGTTTAGGTCTGCAAGGGGGAACGGTAGGGGTAAGGGGGTTCAGATTGTGATTGCCAATAGGAGGGCTAGTACGGGGGTTATAGTGAAGAGGAATGGAGAGGCGGTGGATGGTCGAATAGGCTCTTTGATGAATAGTTTTACTCCATCTGCCACTGGTTGTAGTAACCCGAAAGGACCTACAATATTTGGGCCTTTTCGAGCTTGTATGTAGCTTAGGACCTTTCGTTCGACTAATGTTAGGAAAGCTACAGCGATTAGAATTGGGATTGCGTAGGATAGGGGTATAATAAGTTGGATTGTGATGGGGGGATAGGCCATAGGTGGGTTGTAGGGTATGGAGGCTAGGGAGAGGATTTGAACCTCTGGGGTAAAGGGTTTAAGCCTTTTGCATTTACCTGGCTCTGCCACGCTAGCCGGCCCTTTTTTAGGGCATGGGGGTTTGTGGGTGTCCTTTTAGTAGTTTAGTTGGGCTCATTACTTGGGGAGGGGGCGTACTTGTAGCATTGGCCTCACTTCTCCGGTCCTTTCGTACTAGGAGAGGTCTGTCATAGATAGAAACCGACCTGGATTACTCCGGTCTGAACTCAGATCACGTAGGACTGTTAATCGTTGAACAAACGAACCCTTAGTAGCGGCTGCACCACTGGGGTGTCCTGATCCAACATCGAGGTCGTAAACCTCCCTGTCGATATGGGCTCTTGAGGGAGATTGCGCTGTTATCCCTGGGGTAGCTTGGTCCATTGGTCAATTGTATTGGGTCTGGTTGCTGTTAGCACGTTGATTGGTCAGTCTTAGTCAGGAGGTGTGGTCCTGTTTTTGGAGGGTCTGTTTTTCTCCAAGGTCGCCCCAACCGAAAAATGCGAGCCAGTGCTTTAGGGTAGTGAGCCTAGCAGGTTTGTAATTTGTTATACGGTGGCTGCTGATTTTAAAGTTCCACAGGGTCTTCTCGTCTTATGTGCTTATTCCTGCTTTTGCACAGGAAGATCAATTTCACTGATTATCTGCAAGAGACAGTTAGGACCTCGTTTAGCCGTTCATACAAGTCTCGATTTATGGGACAATTGATTGCGCTACCTTCGCACGGTTAGGATACCGCGGCCGTTGAACGGAGGGTCACTGGGCAGGCATCACCTTCAATACTTGGCTGGCTGAAGGCTATGTTTTTGGTAAACAGTCGGGCCCTGGGTTTGCCTAGTTCCTTTTGCAGATTTTAATCTTTCTAATGAGCGCTCCTGGGTTGGGTTAACAGGGTAAGTTTAATACTTGGTCTTGTTTGAGTTTCAGTATTAGGTGGTCTGTTAATAATGTGGTGATGTAAGCTTGCGCTTGAGAGGGGTGGCCCCAGTTACTTATTTTAGCATTAGTGCTCCTATTAGTATAGGTTAGCCCGTTAGTGGTAAGGGAGTCATGTTGTTTTTAGATTTTTTTGGGTATAGAGCTTTGACGCATTCTTTGTTGATGGCTGCTTAAAGGCCCACAGTTTAGGAGTATATAGGTGTTGGGTGGTTTTATCCGCTAGAGGAGATTGTGTTCTTTTTTAAAGGAGCTGTACCTCCTTTAAATTATTCTTGACTCGCTACATTGTGGGTTTGTTTGGTTGATCCGGGGAGAGGAGTTAAGGAAGAACTAAGATTCATTTCACGGGCAACCAGCTATCACCCGGCTCGGTTGGCTTTTCACCTCTACTAACAAGTCGTCCCACTCTTTTGCAACAGAGACGGGTTCGCTCAGGAGTAGCTGCTTGTGAGTAGCTCGCTCGGGTTTCGGGGTGGCAAGCTTAAATTCGTTTTGCTTGGTTATTCTTGCTAAATCATGATGCAAGAGGTACAAGGGCTGATCTTTGCTGTTTGGTGCTTGGTTTTTCATTGTTATTTCATCTTTCCCTTGCGGTACGGAATGTCTCTATTGCGCCGTGACAGGTCTTTTCTATCGCCTATACTAAGTTGGTAGAATGTTTTAGTTTGGGGATGAAGTTAGTTTTTAATATTTTACGTGTAGTGGGGCCGGGCTAGAGTAGGCTTCAAGACGACCTGTGGGTAGCAGATATCTCTTAGGTGTAAGCTAAGTGCTTTGTGTTATAGCTACGTCTTGTGTGTGCTAAGTGCACCTTCCGGTACACTTACCTTGTTACGACTTACCTCGTCTTTGGCTGGTGGGGGTATTAGTTATAGTGGTTTAATAGCTTATGAGGAGGGTGACGGGCGGTATGTACGTGCCCCAGGGCCGGTTTAAAGGGGGCTTTATGATCCCTCTTTACTGCTAAATCCGCCTTCTAGGGGTGACTTCACACCCCCTTCCGTAAGTTTTCTATTTTAGAAAATGTAGCCCATTTCTTCCGACCCATGGGCTATACCTTGACCTGTCTTGCTAGCGGGGTGGCTGTTGTGCTCACTGTTGGGCTCTCATAGGAGGTGAGCTGGCGACGGCGGTATGTAGGCTGCTTTGGCAAGGGGCGGTTGGGTGTATCGTGGGGTATCGATTACAGAACAGGCTCCTCTAGGTGGGTTTGGGGCACCGCCAAGTCCTTAGAGTTTTAAGCGTTTGTGCTCGTAGTTCTCGGGCGGGTACTTTAGTGGGGTAAGTACCAAGATTTAGGGCTAAGCATAGTGGGGTATCTAATCCCAGTTTGTACCTTAGCTTTCGTGGGGCCTAGTCAGTCATGGTTGCTAGGGTCGTCTTGAGGGTGGTTTTAGGGGCATCTTGGACTTATGACAGTTCAGTTGCGCTTCAACCCTAGTTGGCGTGACAACGTGGTTCCACTCTTTACGCCGGATTGCAGTTAACTTGGGCTTCTTGTATGACCGCGGTGGCTGGCACAAGATTTACCAACCCTAGGTGTTGCTATAACTAAGTCAAGTTTGCACTTATTGCTTAATGTTAATTACTGCTGAGTACCCGTGGGGGTGTGGCTAAGCAAGGTGTCTTGGGCTACAACGGTGGGTGTGCCTGATACCCGCTCCCTTCGTCTCAAGGTAAGAAATCTGGGGCATTTACACTGGGGTGCAGATACTTGCATGTATATGTTTAGCAAAAGTTAACAGTAAGGTTAGGACTAAGTCTTTTGTCCTCGGGTGCAGGCGGCAGCGTCTTGGCATCTTCAGTGCCATGCTTTAGTTGTAAGCTACAAGGACGGGGTTTGTTGTTTGTTGTTTGTTTGTTGTTTGTTTGTTGTTTGTTTGTTGTTTGTTTGTTGTTTGTTTGTTGTTTGTTTGTTGTTTGTTTGTTGTTTGTTTGTTGTTTGTTTGTTGTTTGTTTGTTGTTTGTTTGTTGTTTGTTTGTTGTTTGTTTGTTGTTTGTTTGTTGTTTGTTTGTTGTTTGTTTGTTGTTTGTTTGTTGTTTGTTTGTTGTTTGTTTGTTGTTTGTTTGTTGTTTGTTTGTTGTTTGTTTGTTGTTTGTTTGTTGTTTGTTGTTTGTTGTTTGTTGTTTGTTGTTTGTGTGGAAGATGTGAGGGGTTAAATGTTTGGTTTAAGTTAATGAAATTTTAGTGCTAGATAGATAGAATAGATCGATCAAACAAAAGGAAAAACACATGAATGAACGTTTGATTTATTAATGAAATTTTAGTATTGAATAGATTGATCGATCAAACAAACAAAAGGAAAAACACATGAATGAACGTTTGATTTATTAATGAAATTTTAGTATTGAATAGATTGATCGATCAAACAAACAAAAGGAAAAACACATGAATGAACGTTTGATTTATTAATGAAATTTTAGTATTGAATAGATTGATCGATCAAACAAACAAAAGGAAACAAACACATGAATGAACGTTTGATTTATTAATGAAATTTTAGTATTGAATAGATTGATCGATCAAACAAACAAAAGGAAACAAACACATGAATGAACGTTTGATTTATTAATGAAATTTTAGTATTGAATAGATTGATCGAACGAACAAACAAAAGGAAACAAACACATGAATGAACGTTTGATTTATTAATGAAATTTTAGTATTGAATAGATTGATCGATCAAACAAACAAAAGGAAACAAACACATGAATGAACGTTTGATTTATTAATGAAATTTTAGTATTGAATAGATTGATCGATCAAACAAACAAAAGGAAACAAACACATGAATGAACGTTTGATTTATTAATGAAATTTTAGTATTGAATAGATTGATCGATCAAACAAACAAAAGGAAACAAACACATGAATGAACGTTTGATTTATTAATGAAATTTTAGTATTGAATAGATTGATCGAACGAACGATGAAAGAACGAATGAAAATATGTGTGAACGATAAAAATGGATTTAAGTAAAAGTTCCTAGTGTTGTTTAGAAAGTTAGAGGAAGTGTAAAAGTAGAATAGCATGTCCAACAAGCATTCACTAAATAGTAACACTTTAAAGAGTCTGTGGATACGCCATAACTAAATGGAAACCAAAGTGCATCAGTGTTAAGATGATTCCCCATATACGCCAACCGTCTCATTCAGGTATTCTTGAGGACCAACGCCAGACCGCCGACCATGTGATGTTCATGTCTTGAACTAGAGAGCTCCTGCTCCGCACTGGAAGGGCCACCTGTGAAGAAGCCCCAAAAAAAGAAATACCAGAGGCGCCAAAGAGCATTGAGATGCCGCGATCACGGGTGAGATGATGACAGCCATTAACCAAATGACTCTGTGAAGGGCAAGTTATCGGGAGTTATGCAAGACCATGGCCCTGACCGAGGAACCAGAGGCGCAAAAGTGCAAGTTGTGCTAGGGGTTTAGGGGGAAAGAATGATCCTGACGCTAGTCACATCGGATCTTCCAGACACCGGGTTGCTGATTTCACGTGAGAACTCCGATTAATAGATAACCTGGTCCTTCAGCTACCGGCCCTACGAGCAGGAACTGAGATTTCATATCCAGCTACCATTCAAATTCTACCCCTCAAGAATAGCCGTATCTTACTAACAACTTCTGTACAGACCCAAGCCTATCATGGGTTTAGTCCTAACCTTTCAGCCCTATCCCCTCCTCATGACATCCCCAATCCTCTGGGATAACCGCTTACCAAGGCTTTAAATACCCTCTCCCTCAAGAAAATGACTCTAACCATCCCCTAGATCCCTAGGCCTATATCATTACAGTACTACCAGTCCCTTAAACACTACAGAAACATTCATCAAACCATGACACTAAATATGTCCTTAAATCATTACACTACTTGTCCTTAATTAATACAATTAATGTCCTAGAACAAGTACAATGTATGTCCAAAGATCAGTGTAATGCTAAGCGGACAAGCAGACTAATGCACAATTACATAGTCATTCCCACTGCAGTTCTCTGTGGGGGGGTAGGGGGGGTACCGAGGGTCATGTCCTTGGGCT